ATAACTTTTGAATGGTTCATGAACCATGAATGAAAAAGAAAAAAATTCTATCGGAATCATGAAAGATAGAAAACTTTTTCGGATTTAGTCACACCATTCTATTATATTGACAATTACAAAAAACTATTCATACTATGAATATAGTATAATATGATGTCGATCGGGCAGATATGCCCCCATCGTCTAGTGGTTCAGGACATCTCTCTTTCAAGGAGGCAGCGGGGATTCGACTTCCCCTGGGGGTAGGTACTACGAAAGGAGGTTGATCATGTATTATCAATAAGTCTCGAATTGATTCTTACTGGGTCGATGCCCGAGTGGTTAATGGGGACGGACTGTAAATTCGTTGACAATATGTCTACGCTGGTTCAAATCCAGCTCGGCCCAAGAATTCTCCGATCCATCATGAGATTATATAAAAAGTGTGTCCTACGGAAACGCCGGGTGAATAAAGAAAAAATAAAGATATTTTATATCCTATTCTCTATCTTCTTCGTTTTTTAATGATCTAGATTCATATCTAAAACTGAAAAGATAGGGAAATAATTAAAGAAGAAAAAGTCATTAAATGATTTATTTCTTAATAAATCCATTTAATATTAACACGATTTTACATTTTACAGTAGGATTATTGGGAATCTATATCGTTCTTACAAAAGTCCATATCCATGTGGATATTAATATATCAATTATTATTTTCTGCAATACGACGATTCTAAATGGAACTTATTTTAATCAAATCATTACTAATATGTATGTTGTGTACCTTATTTCTCTGGGATTGTAGTTCAATTGGTCAGAGCACCGCCCTGTCAAGGCGGAAGCTGCGGGTTCGAGCCCCGTCAGTCCCGATTTAATATCTGATGATTCCATCAATTCATCTTCATCTCTTTTTTTCTGTCAAGAGTTGTGGAGTGGGATCTAATTCCCGGAGGGGTCCTTTATTTATTTTTTTTATTTCATTTTGAGAAAAGAAAATACAACAATCGCAATTACATCAATTAGTTCCGACTGATGGGGGGTAGGCGTATGCGGATTGCTACAATTGCCGGTAGAACCCTCTATTAGAGTTCCAAGAGATACCCGTCGGGTTTTTTCGATTGCTCCTGATCCGTGGAAGGCAATCGAATACTCATATATATGTATATGTTTTCGCCAGAACACATACACAAATTTGGATTCGTTTATTGTATACGATACAAAATTCACTTCATTTTAATAGAGTTACCTCGATAAAATACTTGTCAGACTAAAGCAAAAGCTACCCCCTTTTTAGCGCCGATTTTTTATAACCTAAATTACGAATCTAATTGGAAACAATATATTTATATCACTTAAACTGCACACTTTTTTTTTTTTCATCTATGTGTCCCAGTACCAATCCAAGGAAAGAAAGAGGCATTTTCATAAAATAAAAATCAAACAAAGAAATGACCCACCCCCCTTCTCTTAATAAGGGAATTCAGAATCTTTTTTTTTATTCCCATTGAAGGGGAAGGCCCCATCGCAAAAAAAAACGCACTCTTTTTTTGTCGAAATATTGGATCTTTTCTTCTTCTTTTTTCCATTTCACTTCTACTATTTGGGTTGTACTTGTGACCAATGGAAGTGGAAGATGGGTCAGATGATACCTTATTATATATATATAGAATTCTATAAAGAAGACGGTAGGTTATAGAAAATAACGAATGGATAAAGAATTGAAAATTCAACGGGATTCTTGATTAGATTAGGAATGACATTTTTTATGACATTTTTATTCTGTATGGATAAAAGATCTTCCTATGTTATACTATTCCATTCTCTATGATGAATGGATTTGATAGCTTAGATATTGTTATTCATGATATTGATTCGAGTCAATATCATTGGGATGTATTCCTCCCATTGAATTTACAGGAGAAAAATGTGGAATCTCTATGGGATTAGATCCCGAGTTATTATCAAGTAAAAAAAAAATGACGAAATTATGGAAGTAAATATTCTCGCATTCATTGCTACTGCACTGTTCATTCTAGTTCCTACTGCTTTTTTACTTATCATTTACGTAAAAACGGTCAGTCAAAATGATTAATTTGAATCAAGCTTAATTTCTTAGTTCTTATGAATCATGGAAGAAATGCAAGGTATTAAAATCCTACGTCTAAAATGAACTGAGCGGATTAAAATCAACAGTATATGAGATTTGATAATATGGTAGAAAGGCTCCTATATTTCTTTCTACCATACTATCAATTTTTAACTCAAATTTGTTAGAAAGTTGGGTTGTATAAAGAAAAATATATAGGCTTGGTATGGATAACTCCACAATATGTGTGTGTCTATTATGTACATATATATACATATGTGTAATATACACATTAAAAGTACTCCAATTCGAATTCTTTGATTTGCTACATTACATCCATTGGGTTTGAACCAATTTCGATCAATAGAATAGGATATAATTGAATTCCTACCTTTACTCTTATGTCTTGCGGTTTTAATTATTTTACTCGTTTTATTATTTGATTTCCGATATGGATCCAAGAATCCACCGAAACAATCAAATCAATGGAAGAAGATGTGGTATGGGCGTAGAGTGGATTATATCAAAGAAACCCAGTCATCTTTTTTCGCATTCCGAAAAAGAGTAATTCGTTTAGTCGTTAACCGGTGATTCAAGGAATTACACGGAAATTTTACCCATTAAAAAAAGGAGTTATAGATACCGCCTATTTCTAACGCACGAACCGTGATATTAAATGAGTCGATACAACAAAACATAAACAATTTTTCTAAGAGTCTAAAACAAGAGTAAATGCGCAAGTAATATGTGAATCGCCCAAAGTAAAATCTTAGTAGGTGTAGTACTTCGTTGGACAGACACTATATCAGTGTTTCCCTAGGTATAAAGTACGTATCTACATAATAATAGATAGACTTTCTCTTGAAACAGTAAAGCGAGAAACAAATAAAAAAAAAGGGGGGGGGTATTTTTCTCCTCGTTGTAATATCCATGTATAATTCTGTTAAGAGCCAGTTCATTGAAATAGAATATTTAGGGCGAATTCGGTTGGAAAAAATAGCATATCATGCGTATTCCTTTTACTTTCAAAATAGGAGCTTGGGAATCATTTAACTATTTGTTTGATTAAAAAGTGATTCTTCATCTATTCCATTACTTTACTGGATTCCCGTATAATTTTGATTTTGAAATGAAGATATCTTTTTTTAAAAACGCTTCAAAGAACAATTATGAAACTATTAATACAGTTTGATTACTCAGCTCAATTAAATTCGTAATGACTCTAGAGTCCACTTCTTCCCCATACTACAAGTGAAAGGGAAAATGTAAAGACTACCATTAAAGCAGCCCAAGCAAGACTTACTATATCCATGTGAATTATGTCCCCTATCTCTATGAATATGAAGATACTCTTTCATTATTGATCATTAATAATAATGTAATAAATGGCGCAGAGTCAAAAAGGGGTTCTGAACGAAGACTATTGATGAACCGACCCAATAACTTCACCCATAACAAGCTCATATATGATTTCTAGTAGAATTTGGAAGCATTAAGTACAAGCAAGATACGCAGTTATTTTTTTTTTTGTAATTAGCAAGGGAATGCTATTAATTACACATGCAGTAATACCTGTTGTTTCTTTTGTTACCCTTTATATTTTTAATAGAATAAAACAATATACAATCAAGATAGATCACTACCTACACTATTTATCACATATCTCTATCTACCATTTGATCTAATCCTTATGGCCTACCCAGTATTTCACAAAGACATTCGGGAAATCCTCTATTCTATTAGACCCTTGTTGGGGCGTTACCGAAAATCCAGAATTTTTTTTTTTCAACCTTTAGTGTTTTTTGATTCTATAAAAGAAACCAGCATCCAATATTGATTGAATATCTGAGCACTCATAAATTCTTGCGAGTCTGTATACCAAGCATCTTTTACCCTTTCAACAACTACCAATTCCCAAGCCAACTATATAGAATTCCAAAATCAGTCATTAGACAGTACATTCGATTAGTATTGGAAGTTTTGATAGCCTAGCCCTTCCTATAGAAAAGAAATCTTCGCTGGAATCTCAGGCGCAAGGATTGGTAGCTCCAGCTTCTTAAATTCAAGCAAGTATCAAAAGTTCGAGTACTTTTCCTCTGCTTATACTAGGCAAGCATTCGGCGGCTTATATTATATCAGCAAGCAAAGATATTTCTCGTTTTTTTGATCAGGCGACACCCGGATTTGAACTGGGGAAAAAGGATTTGCAGTCCCCCGCCTTACCACTCGGCCATGCCGCCAAAACGAGAAAAATGGATAGAATTTTTTTGAGTCACACAAAAAAATTCAGTCCAAATCAAATTGGACCCATTAACTATTGACTGTTAATTCATGAAAAGTTCTTTGATCTCCAATTGTGTTTCCTTAATGGCGCAAGAAAATTCAATTGATACACAACTAATAAGTAGCAAGAATTTTCAATAATAAATCCTTTTCAATTTCAAGTATAACAACAATGATGTGTATATGTAAACCCCAGAACATAAATTGTTACACAGATATACGGAATCTGGGATCTTATTTATAGATGAGATTCCCACAGGGAATTAAGGTCGTTAGCGTGTTTCAATTTTCATTGAATATATGGAATATCAAATAGAAATTATGATATAGCATAGCGTGGGCCCGCGTTACCCAAGGCAGAACCGGGATAAGCGATATGCGGATAGTCTTCGTGTGCTTAATAAAAAGAACTCCTTTTTTTTTAATATTTTAACAAAAGAATCCGCGAAAAGTTAAGTGCGAAAAAAAAAAAAGGAAACTCCACAAGGTTCCTTTCTGTCTTTATCTCATTCATAGAGAACAGATCAAATCTGGAATCCATTTACTTTTTTTCTGGTACCCAATTAGCGGATCTTAATATCATAGTAATAGGTAGAAATTGGATCATTTTTGATATTCTATACAAGATTCCATAAATAAGTCTAACCGT